AAGCAGATACAAAAGGAATTCAAGTGCAAATTGCAGGACGTATCGACGGAAAAGAAATTGCGCGTGTTGAATGGATCAGAGAAGGTAGGGTTCCACTACAAACCATTCGAGCTAAAATTGATTATTGTTCCTATACAGTTCGAACAATCTATGGGGTATTAGGCATCAAAATTTGGATATTTATCGAGGGGGAATAATAAACCTTATTTCCCTTTTTATTCTATCCAGCAATGGAACAAAAGAAATTCGTTTCTTCTTTTCTGTTCAATAAAAAAAAATGAACAATTATAAATTATAATTCTATAGGGTTTAATAAAAATTAAATGAATCTTTTGATAAAATTGCTATGCTTAGTGTGTGACTCGTTGGTTTTTTGAGGGTTAGTAAGCCCCATAGTATAAACAAATAACTATAGAAGTAATAACCAACTCATCACTTCGTATTATCTGGATCCAAAGAACCAGTCAAGATATGATATATTGTTCATATTGTTGTAGCAACTGAAATCTTTTTTATTAGTTATTAAAATTAAAAAATCTGCTTCTAAATTGTTAATAATAAAAAAAAGAAAGGGTATGGATAAATGGAAGGATGAGAGGAAGAAAGAAAATATTGATGATATATAATTCCAATATGTAAGGTCTATGAGTCATCTCATAAAAAATCTGTGTAATAAAGCATCAATACGGATTCATCATTAAATGGATCTGCTCATCGAACAAAAAATAAAGAGCTTCGCGCCAATAAAGACTAAGAATATTGACTCAAGAACTAATAGCTCCATTGTAGAATTCAGACCTAACCATTAAATAAGAAGCGATGGGAACGACGGAACCTGTGAATTCAAAAGATTCTATGAAAATGAATTTGAATGATTCATTGATCGGGATGGCGGAACCGACCAGAGACCCATTCATCTATTCGAAAAAGTTATGAACGAATGATAGAACTGAAATAGAAATGGAAAGAGTAAATATTCGCCCGCGAAAACTTTATTTTCTTGGATTGCTAAATTTGGGTCAATCCAATACGATAAAGAGTAAAACAAAAAAAAGATTCCTTTTAACATTCTAATATCGATAAATAGAAGAAAAAATAGTTTAGTTATAGTTATTAATATTAATAGTTATTAATATATATATTTAATTATTATTATTATTATTATATATAATATATATCTATCTATACAAACAAAATAGACAAATCAAGATATACAAATTAATAAGATTTGATCTAGATTAAATGAAATCCATGATTCAGTTATTAAAATTAAATATAAATACATCTATGCATAATATTATATCTGAATAGAATTCAAATTGAACTCAAAATCTTTAATTTGAATTTCTTTTATTCGCGAGGAGCTGGATGAGAAGAAACTCTCACGTCCGGTTCTGTAGTAGAGATGGAATTCAAAACAAACCATCAACTATAACCCCAAAAGAACCAGATTCCGTAAACAACATAGAGGAAGAATGAAGGGAATATCTTATCGAGGTAATACTATTTGTTTTGGTAAATACGCTCTTCAGGCACTTGAACCCGCTTGGATCACATCTAGACAAATAGAAGCAGGTCGACGAGCAATGACACGAAATGCACGTCGCGGTGGAAAAATATGGGTTCGTATATTTCCAGATAAACCGGTTACAGTAAGACCCGCAGAAACACGTATGGGTTCAGGTAAAGGCTCTCCCGAATATTGGGTAGCGGTTGTTAAACCAGGTCGAATCCTTTATGAAATGGGTGGAGTAACAGAAACTATAGCCAGAAGGGCTATTTCAATAGCAGCGTCCAAAATGCCTATACGAGCTCAATTTCTCATTTTGGGATAAAAAAGAAATAGGCCTTACTTAAAAACTTAAAAATAGTGGGTGCAGGTTTCTTTTTTTGGACAAATAATATTTCTTTTTTTCTTCGACCTTTGTATTGTAAAAAACAGATAAAAAATGATATGATTCAACCTCAAACCCATTTGAATGTAGCAGATAACAGCGGGGCTCGAGAATTGATGTGTATTCGAATCATAGGAGCTAGCAATCGTCGATATGCTCATATTGGTGACGTTATTGTTGCTGTGATCAAAGACGCAGTTCCAAACATGCCTCTAGAAAGATCAGAAGTGGTCAGAGCTGTAATTGTCCGTACTTGTAAAGAACTTAAACGTGACAACGGTATGATAATACGATATGATGACAATGCTGCAGTTGTGATTGATCAAGAAGGAAATCCAAAAGGAACTCGAGTTTTTGGTGCGATTGCCCGAGAATTGAGACAGTTCAATTTTACTAAAATAGTTTCATTAGCTCCCGAGGTATTATAAAATAAGACCACGATATGGTTATAGTAGGGTATTTAAAAGAAATAGATTAAGATTCATTTAGTAGATTTTCTCTCACGTATATACCTTTCAAAATTAATATTAATATTTATAAACAAACACGTAAAAAAAAAAAAGAAAAACATGTTGATTATATCGAAATTTGGAGGCACCAATAATTTTAATTAATCATGAGTAGTGATACTATTGCTGACATAATAACTTCTATACGAAATGCCGATATGTATAGAAAAAGCGTGGTTCGAGTAGCATCTACTAATATCAGCCAAAGTATTGTTAAAATACTTTTACGAGAGGGTTTTCTCGAAAATGTGAGAAAACATCGAGAGAACAACAAATATTTTTTGGTTTTAACCCTACGACATAGAAGGAATAGGAAAAGGACTTATAGAAATCTTTTAAATTTAAAACGGATAAGTCGGCCGGGTCTACGAATCTATTCTAACTATCAAAGAATTCCTAGAATTTTAGGTGGGATGGGGGTTGTAATTCTTTCTACTTCTCGAGGTATAATGACAGACCGAGAGGCTCGACTAGAAAGAATAGGCGGAGAAATTTTGTGTTATATATGGTAATCTTTCTAATATCCGATATGAAACTTCTTTTTTGTGAAAAAGAAAAGAGAAGGGGTGGGTTCTCTAATAGGGTTCTTCCTCCACTAGTTGATACTTCAAGGGGGTTTTACCTGGAATGAAAGAACAAAAATGGATTCATGAAGGTTTAATTACTGAATCGCTTCCCAACGGTATGTTCCGGGTTCGTTTAGATAATGAAGATATGATTCTAGGTTATGTTTCAGGAAAGATCCGACGTAGTTTTATACGGATACTGCCGGGAGATAGAGTAAAAATTGAAGTAAGTCGTTATGATTCAACCAGAGGTCGTATAATTTATCGACTCCGCAACAAAGATTCGAAAGATTAGGTGTTTTTTAACTTCACCATTTCTTTCGTAGGAATACGATTCGAAATGGAAAATTTCAAGAAACTTTTTTTCTTCCAAAAAGTGGATTCAAAATTAAAGTAAGGAGTGGCAAATATGAAAATAAGAGCTTCCGTTCGTAAAATTTGTGAAAAATGTCGACTAATCCGTCGTCGGGGACGAATTATAGTAATTTGTTCCAACCCAAGACATAAACAAAGACAAGGATAATCAAACTCGTTAAAGACCTGATATACAAATAGGGAATCTGTTTTGACATGAAATGGATATATCCATATATCTCTGACTCAAATTTATGAGATCATAAAATATGGCAAAAGCTATACCGAAAAAGGGTTCACGTGGACGTATTGGTTCACGTAAGAGTACACGTAAAATACCAAAGGGGGTTATTCATATTCAAGCAAGTTTCAATAATACCATTGTGACTGTTACAGATGTACGCGGGCGGGTGGTTTCTTGGTCCTCTGCCGGTACTTCTGGCTTCATAGGTACAAGAAGAGGGACGCCGTTTGCTGCTCAAACCGCAGCGGCAAATGCTATTCGTGCAGTAGTAGATCAAGGTATGCAACGAGCAGAAGTCATGATTAAAGGTCCAGGTCTCGGAAGAGACGCAGCATTACGAGCTATTCGCAGAAGTGGTATACTATTAACTTTCGTACGGGATGTAACCCCTATGCCACATAATGGCTGTAGACCCCCGAAAAAAAGACGTGTGTAGAAATAAAAAAGGAAGATATTTCAATAGTAAGAGAAACAAGAGAAATAAATGATTCAATGATCTGATCAAATAATATTATTATGGTTCGAGAGAAAATAACAGTATCTACTCGGACACTACAGTGGAAGTGTGTTGAATCAGCAGCAGACAGTAAGCGTCTTTTTTATGGGCGCTTTATTCTGTCTCCGCTTATGAAAGGTCAAGCAGACACAATAGGCATTGCGATGCGAAGGGCTTTGCTTGGAGAAATCGAAGGAACATGTATCACACGCGCAAAATCTGAGAAAATATCACACGAATATTCTACGATAACGGGTATTCAAGAATCAGTACATGAAATTTTAATGAATTTGAAAGAAATCGTATTGAGAAGTAATCTCTATGGAACTTGTGAGGCGTCTATTTGTGTCAGAGGCCCTGGATATGTAACTGCTCAAGATATCATCTTACCGCCTTATGTAGAAATCGTCGATAATACACAGCATATAGCTAGCTTGACAGAACCCATTGAGTTGGTTATTGGATTACAAATAGAGAAGAATCGCGGATATCTTATAAAAGCGCCAAATACCTTTCAAGATGGAAGTTATCCTATAGATCCTGTATTCATGCCTGTTCGAAATGCGAATCATAGTATTCATTCTTATGAAAATGGTAACAAAGAAATACTATTTCTCGAAATATGGACAAATGGAAGTTTAACTCCTAAAGAAGCACTTCATGAAGCCTCCCGGAATTTGATTGATTTATTGATTCCCTTTTTACATACCAAAGAAGAAAATCTAAATTTAGAGGACAATCAACACATGTTTCCTTTACCCCCTTTTACCTTTTATGATAAATTGGCTAAACTAACAAAAAATAAAAAAAAAATGGCGTTGAAATCGATTTTTATTGACCAATCAGAATTGCCTCCCAGGATCTATAATTGTCTCAAAAGGTCCAATATATATACATTGTTGGACCTTTTGAATAACAGCCAAGAAGATCTTATGA